TCAGTACCATTTTTTTGTTATGACTTCCTTTTTTTTTGTCTTGCTTTCCCAAAACTATTTGATGTATTCATCATACTATTCCGTTGGTCGGCAATTTGGGATCACTACTATCACTACTATAGTAATAGTAGGTATAAAGTAATAGTAGGTATAAGAATCATTTATGATACAAGTGGTAATCATACATATATTATATTAACAATTTGTTATCGATTTGGTATTTTCTGAACGGAGCCTGGATACTTTATTTTATCAGTCCAAGTAAACCATAAATTCTTCTAAATTGATAATATTGATCCCCAATATAAAATAAATTGATCTAATTGCACTTCACGCTCCGAATGATTGATTGATGCCTCACTCAATACAATATCTCTTGGGCGAAACAGAGGATATCTCGATCAGGGGAGAGAACGGGTAAATCCCATATGACCCAATATGTCTGACAAGTCGCACTATATGTCAACCCAAACCGCATCTTCCTCTCCAGGACTCCGAAAAGGTACTTTTGGAACACCAATGGGCATTAAATTAAAGAAAAAAATTTAGTACTATACTTCACTTTAATATGGAAACGTAACAATCAATGGTTTATTGTCTTCATCCCTTTTTTCTCTTTATTCTATTTGATACATAGATTGGAAAGTTTATAGAGTAAGACAGAATGAATAAAGAAAAAATTTGAACGAAGAAATCGATCGTTCGAATGATAAACAAGTATCTATCCATTCGTTCCCCAAAAATGGGACCAATCCTCCCATTGCGTATTGGTACTTATCGGGTATAGAATAGATCTGCTTCTCTTTGTTCTTACGAACAAAATTGTTCCGTTATTTTCACGTTATTTTCAATGGAATGGAATAAATATTAATCCTTTCCGATACGGAATCTACTGAAAAGGTTAGGTACATGGTTAGTATATATATATAGTCTTTTCCAATGCGATAAAATAAAGTGGCATAGTGTCTATTTTTCTTTGATAAAGAGGTATTTCCATGGGTTTACCTTGGTATCGTGTTCATACTGTCGTATTGAATGATCCCGGTCGATTGCTTTCTGTTCATATAATGCATACAGCTCTAGTTTCTGGTTGGGCTGGTTCGATGGCTTTATATGAATTAGCGGTTTTTGATCCCTCTGATCCCGTTCTTGATCCGATGTGGAGACAAGGTATGTTCGTTATACCCTTCATGACTCGTTTAGGAATAACCAATTCGTGGGGCGGTTGGAGTATTTCAGGAGGAACTATAACAAATCCGGGTATTTGGAGTTATGAAGGTGTGGCAGGGGCACACATAGTGTTTTCCGGTTTGTGCTTCTTGGCAGCTATCTGGCATTGGGTATATTGGGACCTAGAAATATTCTGTGATGAACGTACGGGAAAACCTTCTTTGGATTTGCCCAAGATCTTTGGAATTCATTTATTTCTCTCAGGGGTAGCTTGCTTTGGCTTTGGCGCATTTCATGTAACAGGTTTGTATGGTCCTGGAATATGGGTGTCCGATCCTTATGGACTAACTGGAAAAGTACAATCTGTAAATCCAGCGTGGGGCGCGGAAGGTTTTGATCCTTTTGTTCCGGGAGGAATAGCCTCTCATCATATTGCAGCGGGTACATTGGGCATATTAGCAGGCCTATTCCATCTTAGTGTTCGTCCGCCTCAACGTCTATACAAAGGATTACGTATGGGCAATATTGAAACTGTACTTTCCAGTAGTATCGCTGCTGTTTTTTTTGCAGCTTTTGTTGTTGCTGGAACTATGTGGTATGGTTCAGCAACTACCCCAATCGAATTATTTGGTCCTACTCGTTATCAGTGGGATCAGGGATACTTTCAGCAAGAAATATATCGAAGAGTTAGTGCCGGGCTAGCCGAAAATCTTAGTTTATCGGAAGCTTGGTCTAAAATTCCCGAAAAATTAGCTTTTTATGATTATATTGGTAATAATCCGGCAAAGGGGGGATTATTCAGAGCAGGCTCAATGGACAATGGGGATGGAATTGCTGTTGGATGGTTAGGACACCCCGTCTTTAGAGATAAAGAAGGGCGCGAGCTTTTTGTACGTCGTATGCCTACTTTTTTTGAAACATTTCCGGTAGTTTTGGTAGATGAAGACGGAATTGTGAGAGCTGATGTTCCTTTTAGAAGGGCAGAATCAAAGTATAGTGTTGAACAAGTAGGTGTTACTGTTGAGTTCTATGGTGGCGAACTTAATGGAGTAAGTTATTCTGATCCTGCTACTGTGAAAAAATATGCTAGACGTGCCCAATTAGGTGAAATTTTTGAATTAGATCGGGCTACTTTGAAATCCGATGGTGTTTTTCGTAGCAGTCCAAGGGGTTGGTTCACTTTTGGGCATGCTACGTTTGCTTTGCTCTTCTTTTTCGGACACATTTGGCATGGCGCTAGAACCTTGTTCAGAGATGTTTTTGCTGGTATTGATCCAGATTTGGATGCTCAAGTGGAATTTGGAGCATTCCAAAAACTTGGAGATCCAACTACAAGGAGACAAGTAGTCTGATACGACATTGTTGTGGTATCTTTCGCCTCTATTTTTTTTTATTTGACATTGGGTATCAGAGAAATCTTGACTTGAATCACCTTTCTTTGACTTTTTTTCTTTCTTTATATGATATGATAAATGATCCCAAATGAATAGGTGTGGAAGCTATAATTGTAAACCACGATCGAATCCATGGAAGCATTGGTTTATACATTCCTTTTAGTCTCGACTTTAGGGATAATTTTTTTCGCTATCTTTTTTCGAGAACCACCTAAGGTTCCGACTAAAAAAATGAAATAACCTTTCGAAATAATTTAATTGAAGTAATGAGCCTCCCATATTGGGAGGCTCATTACTTCAACTAGTCCCCGTGTTCTTCGAATGGATCTCTTAGTTGTTGAGAGGGTTGCCCAAAAGCGGTATATAAGGCGTACCCAGTAAAGCTTACAAGTAAACCGGATATGGAGATGGCGACTAGGGTTGCTGTTTCCATTTTTAGATAATTTCAAGATCACAATGGATCTACGATAAGATCGTTTATTTACAACTACAACGGAATAGTATACAAAGTCAACAGATCTCAACCAATCATTAAATAGGATTTATGGCTACACAAACCGTTGAGGATAGTTCTAGATCTGGGCCAAGACGAACTACTGTAGGGGATTTATTGAAACCATTGAATTCGGAATATGGTAAAGTAGCTCCGGGATGGGGGACTACACCACTTATGGGGGTCGCAATGGCTCTATTTGCGATATTCCTATCTATTATTTTGGAAATTTATAATTCTTCCGTTTTACTGGATGGAATTTCAATGAGTTAGGTTTATAAGAACTATGAAGTCCTAGTCTTTCAATCAAAGAAAAAATTACTTTAGACTTGGATTTCTAGACCATTCTATTCTGGTAGTTCGACCGTGGAATTTTTTTGTTTCGGTATTTCCGGAATATGAGTGTGTGACTTGTTATAATTGATCCTATTGATAATACATAGAATGGACCTGTTATCTCTATCAAGATGATTCTACCTCGTCGGATATTTATTCTAGTATCTGGAGCACGGAATATATAGAATAGATCAAGAAAAGAAATATTTGAACTATGATTCATACCTACTATTTATTCAGACCTCGCAACCGGACTCAAAAAAAATTCAAATAGGTATTTCCTAAATCAAACGAATTTTATTCCTTCAGATTTATTTTGACCGAAGGATAACTCTTTCTCTAGATTTTGTTGAGTCATTACATCCATTCATTCAATAAGTGATCATCAAAGGTTCTTACTCAGAGAACCTTTGAGTTTAGCTTGAGGCTAAATCATCGTGGTTCTAGTATGAATCTGAGGTTTCAATTGATTCATAGGGTCTCAACAAGAGAATTCCTATCAATAGTAAAACAAGAGTAAATCCGCAGTACGCACAAAAAAAAAAAAAACAATAAATCAAATAACAAATAAAAAATAGGGAAGAGAAGATTCAAGAGGCCTGTAACGATCAACATAAAGAAAGACAGATGAGCCAACTTGATATTTTTTGGCATTATCATCACAAAGAAGAGATTCCGGATTTTTGTTACTTCGTATCTTCGAGGCAAATCGAATCAAGTGGTTAATGAAGTTTTTCATTTTCTATTATATATCCGTTGAAATCAGTATTTGTGTGTTTCCGCTTGAGCCGTACGAGATGAAATTCTCATATACGGTTCTCAGAGGGGGAGTTCCATTGGGTTACCTATCTCAATAAAGTATACGATTGGTTTGAGGAACGTCTTGAGATTCAGGCGATTGCAGATGATATAACTAGTAAATATGTTCCTCCTCATGTCAACATATTTTATTGTTTAGGGGGGATCACACTTACTTGTTTTCTAGTACAAGTAGCTACGGGTTTTGCTATGACTTTTTACTATCGTCCAACCGTTACAGAGGCTTTTTCCTCTGTTCAATACATCATGACTGAGGCCAACTTTGGTTGGTTAATCCGATCAGTTCATCGATGGTCAGCAAGTATGATGGTTCTCATGATGATCCTGCACGTATTTCGTGTGTATCTCACAGGTGGATTTAAAAAACCTCGCGAATTAACTTGGGTTACGGGTGTGGTTTTGGCTGTATTGACTGCATCTTTTGGTGTAACTGGTTATTCCTTACCTCGGGACCAAATTGGTTATTGGGCAGTAAAAATCGTGACAGGCGTACCTGAAGCTATTCCTGTAATAGGATCGCCTTTAGTAGAGTTATTACGTGGAAGTGCTAGTGTGGGCCAATCCACTTTAACTCGTTTTTATAGTTTACACACTTTTGTATTGCCTCTCCTTACTGCCGTATTTATGTTAATGCACTTTCCAATGATACGTAAGCAAGGTATTTCCGGTCCTTTATAGAGAAGACATATCATAGATATTTGTAATTGATCATATATCGGGGAGGACAATAGTATTTCATTGCTACAAATATGGATTATTGAAAAAATAAGACATGTTTTTTGGATACT